TTGTACCGCGTATGCTATTTTGACATATGACCTATATCAAACTGAAAAAACGAAGTGTTTTTTTTCAAAAAATAATGAATTTAGGAGAATATTAACAATTTCATCGAAAACTTACAGCAGCTTGCCAAACAAAGGCTAAGAGAAAAAAGAATAGAGGTATAATAGGCATAATGTCTATGAGTGGATTGAAAAAAGCATAAGCCTCGGGCAATTTGCCGAAGAAAAAACTACTCGAACTCAAATAAGGGATAGAATTAAGACAGATACAGATTAAACTAAAGATATTAAGCATAACAAAAATTTCGTTCTTGTAGATTAGATAATTTGATTTTGATTGAGTCATTTTTATAATATTAAGGTCAAAATGAAAAAGGCAGGCCAAAAAATCCTTCTTTTTTGAACTCTCCCAAATCAAAAACCCTCTTTCAATTCTCAAACGAGAATACAAAGAATTTGACTTTCATACAATATCTTAATTGAATTCCATGTAATGATCAATTAATTTTTTTTTCTATTTCTCCATATATAGAAGCCTAGCAACAATATATTACATACTAGAATTGACGAATAACCAATATTAATATTATATTAGTTTTTATTAATGTTGAATAGAAATATAAATGGGGCGTGGCCAAGCGGTAAGGCAACGGGTTTTGGTCCCGTTACTCGGAGGTTCGAATCCTTCCGTCCCAGACCCTCAGAATCAAGTGTCAAATGCAGTTGGAAATAAAGATCTTTATTTTTTTAATTCAAGAATCAAGAATTTTTGGGTTAATCATTCATCTTATAGGCGATATTCCTACTATTTAGATAATTAGATAAATATGAAGTTCATATTAAAGTTAGTTCCTTGAAGAGTCTCTATTCTCTTCCCCAAAACCTAAAGTAAAAAAAAAAAAATGGTGTAGCCTAATTCTACATTTGATTTGCAATATACTAAGTAAGGCATAAAGCTTTTCATTTTTATATGGATTTTGCTTTATTTCAGGTTCAAGTTCAAGCCAAGAACCTTTACGTCAATTCTATGGTAGATACGAAAAGATCAGACTTCCTATGATTATGATTTTTTAACTTCAATTTTTATGATATAAATCTTTGCTTTGGTACTCGAAGAAGTGTGATAAATTTATATATTATCGATAAACTTTTCAACCTTTATGGGTCATTGGAATAGTTTATTTTTATTTGATTTAATATATATTTTATTCTGGAATTGGGAACTCATTTTATATTATATATATTATGTATTGTATTTCATTATATTCATATGATATGGAGTTAAAAATGGAATCCTTGCTGAGTAAGCCCTTTACAGAAAGTAAGGAAAGGAAAATACTTAATTTAATATTAATTATATTAAATATATAATATCTATTATAATATAATAGATATTAATAAAATGGATATAAAATAGAAAGCATATTGACCGACCATATGATATATAATAAATACATATTATATAAAAATATCATAATACATATCAGTTGATCCAATGACTATTCATGATTTCATATTGAATCAATTCCATATCGGTTTTGAAATTAAATTAGAGAAATGTTATGGTAAAACTTCGTTTGAAACGATGTGGTAGAAAGCAACGTGCGACTTGAAGGACATGATTTACTGTGGATTTTGACATCCGCCATTTTCTATACGAATGAAGATGCTCTTGGCTCGACATAGTTTGTTCTGTTTTACTAGGAACCTAATTTGTGTTGGGTTCTAATCTAAAAAAAGTACATGATGAAGCTCGAGCAGAAAGTATTGATTCATTTACTGGGGGAAGAATCTAGGGTTAGTGACACTAAAAATCAATAAGTTGAACCAACTTTGTAAGTATATCCTCCATATATAAATTAAAAATTGAAAAGGGTTAAAATTCAAACAAGTTTTAAATTAAAAAAGTAAGTAAGATTTGTCGGAATTCGTAAAACTATTTTGATCATAAAGTGTATCACAAGGGAATCAATCTCTCATATTTCTTTCTATAGAAAGAAATATGAAAAAAGCAAAAGGTATGTTGCTATCTTTTTGAAAGGAGTAAGTATCGCCGAAGTAATGTCTAAACCCAATGATTTCACAAAACAAGGATAAAGGATTCCGGAACAAGGAAACACTATTTTCAATTGTCTCAACAATTGGATCAAAATAAAATGTGGAATAAAAATTGATTTGAGACGAGACAAACAAAAGAGGTTAGAGACGGCTCAATAAATATCTAAGGATTTCCTCAGAATTAACCAACTTGAGTTATGAGTACGAATGAGATCTTTATTTTTTTTTCTTAAGGAAAGAGGAAGAAAAAACTACTTTAATCAAAGTCTAATTCATTATTTATTCATTATTTGATATAATTATATAGTATCATAGTTGCCGTTATATACAGAAATTAGAATCATTTTTTCTCGAGCCGTATGAGGATAAAACCTCCTATACGTTTCTAGGGGAGGCATTGTTTATCTACATCTATCCCGATGAGCCATCTATCGAATCGTTGCAATTGATGTTCGATCCCGAAGAGAAGGAAGAGATCTTCGAAAGGTAGGTTTTTATGATCCGATAAAGAATCAAACCTATTCAAATGTTCCCGCTATTCTATATTTCCTTGAAAATGGCGCTCAACCCACAGTAACTGTTCATGATATTTTAAGGAAGGCAGAATTATTTAAAGAAGGAATATTGGATTAACTGTTAATTTAATTAAAATTAAAGTCAAAAAATTTTTAATAAAAATAAAAAAGAGAGGGTCCTAGCATCTATCTTTGTGTAATTATTTCTCCAGAATTTGTTTGTTCTTTTTTTGCTCACTTATTATAATTTATTTTTTTATTGTTGGAATTTACCGACAAAGACGGGGTCAATTTAGGTTATTGTACCTCTATTGATTGAATCAACTCGATATTTTTCTATACTCTGCCTTTATTTATTTTTGCATTAAAATTTATTTTCTTACTTATATTGTGCCAATCCAACACAAGGCCTTAATTTTATTTATTAAGAATTTTTTTATCAGCATTCTATTCATATTGACAATGGCGTACCGAACAAATATAATTCGATCGTAGATAAATAAAATAGATTTGTTTATTCCTGCCCCATATTGCTTTTTTCTTTGCTTTATCCTTAGTCAAAAGTTAAATGATGTGTTTACTTAATTTACTGTCATACAAGACGTAATGGAATGGATCAAGTGTTTTTAATCCAATTCTACCTATATTTAGTGGATTGGTGTTTATAATTGATTAAAAAATTTTTCTTTTAATTTGATTTGTTGCTAGTTCAATGTTTTTATTTTGGCGGAATCCTGTATTGCAATCAATCCCATTTTTTTTTTATCGTATCTACAATTCGGGTTGCTAACTCAACGGTAGAGTACTCGGCTTTTAAGTGCGACTATGATCTTTTACACATTTGGATGAAGCAACGAATTCGTCCAGACTATTGGTAGAGTCTATATAAGACCACGACTGATCCTAAAAGGTAATGAAGGAAAAAACAGCATGTCGTAATAATTTTTATTAAAATAGAACTTTTAATTTATCCTTACTTAACTGTAATATATTTTATATATGTTATTTTTGGAAGGAGACAAAGGAAATTCATATTTACAGTTGGGTCTAGTGAATAAATGGATAGAGTCTTTATAGGCCTAATTTTGGTAAAACAAAAAGCAACGAGCTTATATTCTTAAATTGGAATAATGACCCGATCTAATTAGATGTTAAAAATAGATTAGTGCCAGTGCGGAAAAAGGGTTTTCTGCGAGTGAATAATGGATTCTTTTTTTTATGAAATAAATCCTAACTATTCTCTATTTATAGGTTGGAAACGGATGTGTAGAAGAAACAGTATACTGATAAAGTAAAAAGTAAAGAGAATCAAAATTTTTCCAAAATCAAAAGAGCAATCGGGTTGCAAAAATAAAGGATTTTTTACTCTCTTGTCATTTTAACGAAGGAAAAACCCATTGTATAGAAAAGGAGAGGAAAGAGATCCTGTTGATTGGATTCTAGGTCTCCGGGGTATAGGTTCTTACTATTCTTACTATATATACTGATATCTACATAATTATATACCCTGTTCGGACCATATTGCACTATGTATTATTTTATAACCCCAAAAATGCCTCTTGTCCTATGTCTCTGTTTCAAGTCAAAAATTTAAATGGAAGAATTACAAGGGTATTTCAAAAAAGCTAGATCTCCGCAACAACACTTCCTATATCCGCTTCTCTTGCAGGAGTTTATTTACACACTTGCTTATGATGATGGTTTAAAAGGTTCAATTTTTTATGAACCCATAGAATTTATTGGTTATGACAATAAATCTAGTTTAGTACTTATAAAACGTTTAATTACTCGAATGTATCAACAGAATTTTTTGATTTATTCGGTTAATGATTCTAACCAAAATGGACTCCGTGGGCACATCAATTATTTTTATTCTCATTTTTTTTATTCCCAAATAGTATCTGAGGGTTTTTCAGTCATTGTGGAAATTCCATTCTCGCTGCGATTAGTATCTTCCCCCGAAGAAAAAGAAATACCAAAATCTCAGAATTTACGATCTATTCATTCAATATTTCCCTTTTTAGAGGATAAATTATCTCATTTAAATAATGTGTCAGATATATTAATACCCCATCCTATCCATTTGGAAATTTTGGTTCAAATCCTTCAATACTGGATTCAAGATGTTCCTTCTTTACATTTATTGCGATTCTTTTTACATAAATATCATAATCTGAATAGTTTTATTCAGAATAATAAAACTATTTATGTTTTTTCAAAAGAAAATAAAAGACTATTTTGGTTCCTCTACAATTCTTATGTATCTGAATGTGAATTTTTATTGGTTTTTCTTCGTAAACAATCCTGTTATTTACGATCAACATCTTCTGTAGCCTTTCTTGAACGTTCACATTTCTATGGAAAAATGGAACATATTCATATTATAGTAGTGTGTTGTAATAATTTTCAGAAGACCCTGTGGCCCTTCAA